TTGCCGCTCGCTGCATGAGTGGTAGCTCACGCTCAAAACTCCTCCGACACGAGTCCTAGTCGTTGCGCTGCGGTCCGTTTCCCGGCTTCGCTTGCGCGATTTTTTGCACTTATTTTTTTATTTTTTTTGGTTTAATCCATCCCCGACCCTAATGAATCGAGTATGTATGAAGGGGTCAAGCGGTTCGGGTTCTCGGTCGGTTCCCGTTCGCCTGCCCCCCCTCATAGTCCGTCCATTAGTGGGTAGGGTGGTCTAGAGGGCGCCTCCTCTTCAGACGTGTCTTCGACAACCTGGCGGTTGTTCGGTCTCCGCTTTTTTTTGGAGGCGGGAGTGCTTGGTCGCTGGGGTTTCCTTTTCCTCAACCAATTCGGTTGTGTCAGCCCGGTTGGTCTAACATTTATGAGCAGGCTGGCTGGACAAAGATGGATGGAAGGTAAGATAGATTTGAGTTCAAGTGGCACAGGACCTTCGATCGACCATGGGGTCTACCCTTACCGTACCGAATTCATTCTATTGAAGCGTAACGTAAAACTTCTCATGTTGCATTTCTTTGGTTTGGAAGTTCCAGAATGTTGTCTGTGGATTTCTAACAAAGGAAAGCCCCCCCTTTCTTTATGTATGCCATTTGATTAATGAAAGTTCCGTGCTGCTCGCCACTCCCCGAGGCCAAGGACGGGGTCGAACCGTCATTCCAGGATTTGCAGTCCGATACATTTCCATTATGTTACCCAGCCAAACCCGCCACCTCGTGTGCCAAAGTCAAACGGTTGTTCTTCCTTCCCCGCCCCCTATTTTTCTACATATGCGGTGGCGGGCGGAGCACTCTATATGACCGGCGGCGGGTTACCAGAGAAGAGGGGACAACTTCTTTCTCCCTTGCCTTGCTCCATTTTCCTTTTCTGATTTAAAGTAGCAAGCAAGCCACTCCACTACTGGTACAGAGGCCAGAAGGTTGCTTCCTCCATATGTTCAGGCAAAGAACATCTAGAAGCTAGCTTTTGTCTTGTAAGCTACCATGCCTAAAAATATAATTATATTTTGCTTACCAAAGCAAAGTGGTATTACTAAAAAAAAGTAAATAAGCAACCAGTTCCGTTCCAAGTGACATGGCTTTTCACTATTCCTTATTCCTTTCCAGAGAAGCCCATCCAGCCCAGCGGATCCATTGTTTATGCGGCAGTGCGATGCTGCTGAAAAACGGAAGCCCTTAGGTATAGGTTGGGGAAAACTCCAAACAAAACAAAAAAGGGCCTTATTCTTCCTTATATTAAATATAAGTTTTAGAAAGGGGCATCCCTACCCCCTAAATTACAAGCTAGCGCGCAACGGCTTTTCAGCCATTGTTGCTTTTTTGCAGGCTCGAAAATATCTCTTTCGCCTCTCCTCCCTGTCTCCATTCTGGTTGATTCGCTTCTTCCTTCGCGCAAGCGCTTGGTTCGCCCCTTTTGTGTTGCATTTTTTTGTGATCCCCCGCTTCAGTTTGCGTTTTTCGGATAGCCGGGATCCGACGTTGATTTCCGATTTATTTAAATGTCAGCTCCATGTTTTGGGCGGCCCATCTGGTTAGTTCAGCTATCACTGCTGGAAGCCCCTGCGGTTGTTCGGCTGCGTACTCCCCGTTTGCGTATCTCACACTCCCAAAGCATCTTTTTTTTTCATATTTATTCCGGTCGGCTTCGTGCAGATAGATGTTTGCCGGGGGAGATTGGTGCTCCTGAGGTATGCCCTTCCGGTGGGCTGTTATATTTTCTGTCTATTCCATCCAGTGCCCGCACTGCGTCAGAAAATCTTCGTCTTCGATCTCTCTTCGCAACGCAATAAAGAAGTCTAACAGTTTCTCTCGGCATCTGTCTTTTAAGTCATTGATCTCATATCTATAAGCAGGGGGGTCTGCGTTCACTATTAAGCCTACGCCCGTCCATTCCTTTCAAGCTTTATCCCGCCCTTAGACTCGTTACGCTTAACGCCCACTTACTTAAAGACTCGTTGGCTCCGCGCTCTATTCGGTCGGAACCCGGTTTGAGAACCTTCTCTCATAGATTCCTTTCACCAAGTCATCGCCAGCAATCAGCTCTTATCCCTTGGTGTGGTGTCAAAGGGCGAGTTCCTTTCTTGTCTTGCCCAAAAACTTGCTTTATTCTCATTGGAGAAAGACTCTCCCGCGGCAAGGTTTTACACATAGGGCCAGCTGCTTTCTTTATCTCGCTTGCCGTTAGTCCGTCTAGCGCCTTTCTTTCGGTTGGGGTCCGTCCCGGGGCTTAGACCGCTTGGGTTCTATTTTTCTCGAAGGCAGTCAACGTGTCAGCCATTCCTCTCCCATTAGACTTGTAAATCCTTTGCTCTTTTTCCTTCTCTCCCTCTACTTTATTTGACAGGGGCGGATAATACCAGTCTATCAATAACAAGAATACAGTAGCAATTCAGTTTCAAATGGTTTGAGCTTGGAAGCAACCTACTATCTATCGATAGGCTAAAACAGACTGCTTGCTATTGGCTGCTTTGCCTATCTATTCTATTATGGCCGGCTTGGAGACATCAGAGGAAGACCGTCATTTCTATCCGGGTACGATCATAGCTTCATTCATTCGTTGAACCTTGGGGATAACCATTAGCATTGAGGTCAATCACCACACCACCTCTATCCTATCATACGACATTACATGACGCGAGAGTGCATGGTCAACACACACCTACCTAAAGCGCCTACGTTCCGCTTGCAGCCAATACAAGCACAACCTAACTTGCACGAGATTCAACAACCGAAACTACAGGTAGTCCCGAGGGGACGGCATCCTCCTATAATAGTTAGCAGTACTGAACAAGCGAGTCATCGGTCGGAGGAAAGAAAACGTCTTTCAAAAAAAGAAAAAAAAAGGACATCGCTCTAATCCTTGAGAACTTCCTTGATGATTTAGCAATTGAGAGACGGTTGCGACAAGTAAGAAAGTGGGCCACCCGGGAACTGGAAGATAAAAAGAGTTCCTTTTGGCTTATATAATATAAAAAAATAATATTTTTTTAAATAACTAAACTCTAACTGGGCAGACCCTTAATCACTTCTAGTGGACTATGCATAGGACTACCCACGGAGCGGTGAAAAGACAGAAAGTATTCCTATGGATTCTAAGGGAGAACGAAGGACGGAGTGGAGGATGGAGGCGGATCGGTTGGAACGCGGGCTAGCCGGCCGGGAGGTTCGATTCCTCCCCGATTCCTATTTACTCGATCCATTGTTCGTGCAATCTTAAGGTTCATAGTCCTTTAGCTCTTATTACAGTGGTTGACAGTGGCTTATGAAAGTGGTACCCCTTTCTTTTCTTTACTTTAAACAGTGGTTTACACAGGTTGAATGATACAAGCAGGAAGCAAACAACAGGAAGAACCAGAGCGGGTGTAGATGCTCGTGAAGGAACGGGAGCTGAAGCAACAGGAATTGGTCAACGAGTAGGAAGACTTGGAAATTCTTTTGAAAAAGGTGGCTAACACTAATATGCCTATCCACTACTATGGTGGTCATCATCGCTATGGCATGCACTGTGGCATGTTCTATGGTGCCTAGCCTATGCTGCTGGCCAACTACAGATCGATAGTGAGATTCTGATGCAATGCAGTTACGGATGCTCGTAATAGAGATTATGATCTTCGTTATCGGGAGTAAGATCCAGAATTAACTTCAAGCTTCAAGTAGGGATCCTAGTGCTAGTTATCGGGGTTCTGTCTTTCGCGATCGTTAGGAAGAGCCGGATGCTAGTGATCTATATTTTTATGTTTGGGATCGAAAGATTCTGATGTTCGTAAGCGAGACCCAGATCCTCCAGTAGCACCAGCAACAGCAAATAAGCTACCACCTGATCTTGACCCTGACAGAACGGAATTCAAAGTTGAAGAAAAGTAATGGTTGAAGAACCTCGTCTCACATCTCTTCCTGGCCAAGGTGGGAAAAGCACAACTCCGTCCAGTATCTTTCCCTGTTCCGATATAGCAAAATATCCCACCCAGTAGAAGTGTGGATGGACCGGCGTGGATAGGGGAATGTCCCACCATCATATAGTCCAATTCCTTTCCAGTGCCAGCATTCCTGTGTACGCATATCTAGGCGCAGTTCCAGTAGATGACCTTGTTGATCCGGGACCAGAGCCTGTTGACTAAGTAGCAGATAGACCCTCGGAGGGGACGCCCGCAGCAGAGTCAGCAGAGAGAGCAGGGGCAGGAACATAACAAGCTCCATAGCCGGTTGTTAACCTAATAGCATGATGGGCATAGACAGTACCATAGGTTGGTTTCAGATCGAGCTATTAAAGCACCTGACGGAACGGAACCGAAAATCTGGTAGAGGAAAAGGCAGGAGTCTATTTAGTAGACTTAGTTGCGTATGTTGAGTAAAGAACAGCCCCGTGAAGCTACGGGCTTTCCCTCTGTCTGGCGCGCATCCTTCCCTCCCCTCCTTTCTATCATTAGAAGCAAAGAAAGGCAGGAGCTGGTTTTTAGTCCCAAGTAACAGATTGAGTAGCTTTTATAACCAGCATCTAAGTAACTTCCAGATCTATAGTCACCATCAGTGTTAGATCCTCTAGGTGCAGGGGAAGCAAGCACCGAAATTGGTGCCTCTTCCTTTCCAGCTCCTCTAGTAAAGAAAGGATCACCTCCGCCCAATAGAGCCTAGCCCGAGAGAGGACTTCTCCAGTGTGGATCGAAATGGTCTCGCGAAGCCGGTCCCCGGACAGCCAACCGAAGACTCTCAGAAAATACAACCTTGACATGACCTCAGAATCAGAGATCAAGAGAGAACTAGTGATCAAGAATTACTCGATCCCTAACTGACAGATTCGATGACGAGAGTTTCAGATTCAGGAATCGAGAAATTCGTGACTATAGATAAGAATTCGGATATGCTGAACATCTTAGTCTGAGTATGCCGGGTATGTCTTTGCCCAGTGGATTGGAGAATCAATAGAGCTCGTGGTTGATCTTCCAAATCCCGATCCGCTTCTTCCCCTTTTTAATTGTATTAAACCGGACGCTAGCCCATTATATGAGAACCTGTCGATGGTTTAGCTGCGGAGATCCTTCACCTTTTCCATTGGTCTTTGCTCTAAGCTTGAACAAGGGCTTTATCTCTGCTTGAGTGGCTTGAAGCTACAACAATCAAGGCTGGGCCTTTTCTTTTATTGCTCTTCTCTTGTCCCCTCGGGCTTATTAAATTAAGGCAAGCGGTGGAACTGGAAAACTATCAATGCTTTTCTCCCTGTCTTTCCACTCATATAATGAAAAAAGAATTAATCTCGGATACGTCTTATTCCGTGATCCATTTAATGAATCATTAGAGTGCGCGTTGCGTGAGGAGTTAAGGGCTATTCCAGTCGATTGATCCTCCGCTTCTGGCCGTCTCGCTCCCATCGCTTTGTTGGCTGACAGCCCCTATAGCTAATCAGAGAGAGGTAGCGAATCGAATGTTGTGGCGGCCTTGAGCTCTTCTTCTTTCCGCCCTCTTTGCCGCTGCTATTCCATCTGGTGGTATACTAGAGTCTGCCTAAAGGCTGCTCTTCTGCCTGACCCTTAAGTAAGTAAGGGCGGTGGAACTCTTATACTTCCTTTATCCGCTATCGCTATGTCACAAAGTTGGGTAAGCAGTAGAACTCGTTGCCCTTTCTTCCACGCTAGAAGTGAAAGCCCAGCCAAGTTCTTGGAGAATCTATAGTTTCTGGTGTTGGGCGAGATGGGGAGAAAACTCCACTCCTTGCTTCAGCCCTTCTTCTCCCACAGACAGACGACCTGGGTGGGGATCTCTACTCGAATAGAAGGCGCGAACTCATCGATGCTATGACAGCCCAGCCCTTCCTTGCCTAACCGCTGCTGTTTTCTCAGGTCGAGTTGAGGGCTTGAGCTTCTATGATTCCTGTATTGTAGCTTTTGCGCCGGCTGTCTTATTTCTTTAACAAAAAGAAAGGCCAGTTCTTGTCTAATCGATAGTGGCTCGTTCCTCTGATTATGGTTGAGCTGCCACTGATTGACTAACCTCAGTCAGGATCTCTGATCCCTACGACATGATCTCAGGTTCTTCCTCGGCCCCTTTCTTCTGTCTTTGACTTTGTGCTTTTTCTGTCCTAGGTAGGCTTCTCTTCTCGCTACTCCAGTCTAGTGGGGAAGGTCTGTTGGATTGTGGTGTTATGACTAATTAATTAATAAATAGCGTATATAAAAGTGATGATATGATGCCCAGGCTAGGAACTGCTGTTATTCATAGTAGGGTGCTGTTCCCTTTCCCGAAAGATAGATAAAGATCCCGAGAAAAAGGAAGTAGGCTTCGGTTCAATCTGGGATCGAACTATCCTCTTTTCTTTGGCTGTGTCAAGCCAGTTCTCTGATCCGAGGGGGACTCTTGTGAAGTAAAGAAAGTTTCCAGGAGGGATCGAACCGAACTCCCACTCCAAGCTTTGGCATATGGAATAGAGTATTTTAGCTAGTCTTATGAGACTAGCTTTGCTTTATAGAGTACAAGAGCTTTCCCTATCAGCTGTAACTAGATAAGAAAGAATAAGTCCTGCTTTGCTTATTATAAATAAATATAAAGTATAAATTGAAGACTTTCATTTATTTATATAATAAGGATTGCCAACAAAGCCTTTTTTTTGTTTGGGTCCAGGGCTTCTTTGTTTCGGACAAGAGTGTCCAGCACGCAAGGGGAAATAGAATGCCCAAGGAAGATTAGCATGGGCAGAAGTGAGATTTTATTGGATTCCATTCTTGAGCCACTCACGAAGTCCATGGTTAGGCTTGTTCAGATCAGAGGGGAGGCCAGAATTTAGTAGCTTTAGGGCTGGTTATGAGGACATGGTCGGTGCTTTCATTGATTCCTTGGCTTGGCACCAGATCCCTAATGTGCCGAGTGTGGAGAAGGGCTAGACGATCATGGGCACAAAGCCAGAGGAAGTCGTTCAGTTCACTCTAGGAGTAGTTTGGGCAAATCCACTTCCAGTCACTCGATTGGAGTCTTTGCTGAGAGTCTTGATGAGCAGCCATATGGTAAGCATGTTTGCTTTTGAAGTTACCCTTGGGATCCGTCCTCCCTCTTTCTTCTTTTCCTTCCTGACGTGAACGGCCACTATTTATACTAGATTGTGGGGGTATCGTGAGTGCGGAGCCTGGGGAGTACGAATTCAGTGCCATTCCGAAGAGATGGTGATAGGGAAGCAAGATATGTTAAGTATAGAGAGTAAGCCGGACCAAAATCTTACTGTTTGTTTTTCGCTACGCTCCTGGTGAAAGCGTAATTCGGTACGGTAGAAGGGTCTTGGCTTCTTTTCTCGATCTTCTTTCGAAAACTATGATCAGTCATGGCAAACTCCGGTTGCAATTTGTCAATAAGAAGCTGCATTTGAGGTGGAAGTCAGACTTCTGTGCTGTATGACGAGGAAGACGTGGGTCGCTCTTCAGCAGACCCCGCCATTCGATCAAGGGCTTTCCTACACAAGTGGCCTCAACAAAGAGTTGAACCTTGTTTTCGGGGAGCTGGAGCTCAGCTGGTTAGAGCAAAGGACTGAAAATCCTTCGTGGTTCGATTCCACTCCGAGTGAATAAGTTCCAGGAAAGGCGGGATGCTAATAAAATTACTCGATGAAGACTCACTTTCCAGCGAACCTACGCCCGGTTTGAAGCTGTGTATTAGGGTAGGGATTTACTTTTTCTTCCGTCTGACTAGAAGGTAGGACAGTCTTGTCTATTTACGACTGTGATTTCTGCCTAGCTTGCTCAGTTAAGTATACTTTAGGTTCAAGCAAGGGGTCAGTAGGAATCTGACTCCACATCGCTAACAAGCCTGTGATCTTTTAGCGTAGAAAGAAGTGAATGGCGTGGCAGTGAGGACTTTACTTAAGCATAGAATATGAATGCTTTGGCTATCCTATCCTTTCACTAAGATGCTTTCGTCCCTCGCTTCACTCTTTCCTATGATATCCCCAAGAGCTGAGTCAATAGCACCGGAGACACAGGGGGTATGCCCTTAACAAACAGTGGATAGGCAAACAAAGTAAAGCAGTAAAGGAAGAAGGTATTGCATTGGAAGAATGCCCGGGCCTTGACTTTCCTTTACTTTAGGCATAGCATTCGCCTATTTCCGCGAAAGCCTGATCCGTGCGCTGATCCTTCTTTCTATAGTAGGAAGACAAGATCGCAAGGGAATCACAAGTTCCATGGGTAAACCGAATCCGGGTATACCTAGCCAACAACCAACATCAGCTTCTAGGGAGAGTAGACTTCGCCAGGTTCGACTTGCCGGATCATAGACTATGTGAATAAAGTCCTATGGGTTACTATGTATGGCAGTGCCGCCCTCGTCCATCTACTAAGAAGGAAGCTGACTCTTTGTCAAAGAATTCAAGATCCGGGGCATCCACTTCGGGTTCAGATTTTCAAGTCTGTTGACCAACTGTGTAATCTAAACTAGATAGAGGATTTGCAGTGGGCTCTTTCTTTGAAGTTTGGCAGATTCGCCTTTACTTTAGATCAGTCTCTATTATCTAACCCGCTTCTTCCTACTAAGCCAACTCTCTGATTGAAGAAAACTCTTTTCTTTGCTCGAGATTAGCAATATGGAAAGTATAGCAAGAAGGGTTTTTTTTTGAATAAATTAAGTTAAGACAGCGCTCCTGCCGCAAAAGAAGAAGTAAAGTAAAGGGCTTCTCCCTCAGGTCAACACCAAGGCAAGATCGATGCTTATAGCCTTCGTGAAAGACGTCCAAAAGCATCAACAGCTTCTTCCTCTATAAGATCTGCTGCGGGTGATATAGCTGCTCCTAGTCCGACAACTGGAGCAAGAACCAAGGATGGCACGTGCTTTCCTAAATCCATTTCACCGGGTGTTCACTCAAACTCCTTAATCATTGAATCCGGATCGGAAGGTGACTCCCCTAAGGCCTAAGGCTTACTCAGGTAAGACTTCTTCCTTCTCCCCTTTCATGCTCTAAGCGGGAGGCGGGTCGGCGAAGAAAGAAATGGCAATAAAGCCATCTCCGGTAGTCAATAAAAGCTGATCTACGACAAGCCTTCATCAATAGTTCAGCAACCAGAGCTACTAGGCTAGTCAAGACAAGGCTAATTAAAAATTTTAAGTCCCTATCCGTAAATATTGGAGTTCTCTAGACCGAGGCGCTAAGGATGAAAAGAAAAAAGGCTCGGTCGTAGTCGTTGGAACGAACTCGGTAACAATGACCAGTCATTAGTTAAGCTGGCTTGGCTTACGCTTCCTTCCCTCGAGGACAAAGACCCTCTCCCTGACAGTAGGGGTAGCGCCATAGACTCTCTCTTTGGCTTAGAGGTCGCTTCAACGGCTGAGCTGCTTAGGCTTGGTGTACCGGGAAAATATTATATATAGTGCAAGTGGCATCTTTCTTTCAGACTGCTTTACTTAGGATGGAGTCCTTGCTTAGCCGAGCTGGAAGCTATACTCTAGGCGGGCTGAGAATCCTCTTCTTTTTCTTCCGGGAATGAGCTGTTGTAAGGCCTTGTCTTTTTCGAAAGCTAAACCTAAAAAAAGTGCATATTTCTTTTTTTCTGGAATAGGTGAATCCATGCTTATTTATTTCCTTCCCAAGTTGAGAACAGAGGACAATCCCACCCTAGCTATTGGACTTTGATCCTTATCGACTTTGACCGAAAGAGCTATTCTTTTCCTGAGACTGGGAAGCGTAAGGCCGGAAAGAAAGTCTTGTACGAGGTTCAGTTCAGGCATAGCTACTGGAAAAGAAGTCATGCCTCATTCTTATTGATGTAGATGGGCAATCACCAATGGCTGAAATGAGAAAGGGCTTCGCTATGAATCCGTAACGACGTACCGACTGGCTCTCCGATAGACTCGTAGATAGAATGGCCTTTCATCGACCCCTTTCTACTCACCCAGGAACCGAGGAGACAAAGAAAGATAGAAGAAGAATTAATTCTTTTTTTTTTCGCCCGAGGGTTCCTTTAGAGAAGAACCACGCTAAATAGATAGGATCCATTTCCACCAATTTCAGCTATTACAAAAAGTAAAGTAGCGAATGGAAAAAACGGAGTAGCGGGTCTCTCAGGTTAGAAAAGGAAGAACCGAAAGAAGATCTCTAGTTGAGCCTTTACGCCTTTACTATTCAGAGAAATGTCCCACTCTTGGCACACAATCTCTAGGATAGGTTCCTAAACGTGCTATATCTAGGGACAGGACAAGGGTCTTAGCGAAAGAGGTAGGGCGAAGACCAACCGAGAGGGGCTATGTGCACTTAACGTGATCGATGGATCTGTCAAAGCTTTCTTTTATTACGCGTGTACCTATCTCCAACTCCGATAGGGGAAAGAGATTGAGGATAGTTTGACATAACCAGGCATTCATTCCTTAGTCACGAGTGAGCAGCTGCTTCTCCTAAAGACTGGGCTCCCAAGGCATAAGAAAAAGATAAAGCGGATTAGGAAAGATTCCAAAGATTGCTTTACTCATAGACAGGGTTCAGGTTAAGTACGCTTAAAATAAAAAGGATAAAAGAAATAAATACTAAAAACTGAGGGAGGTGGGAAAGGTCCGGGCTCTTCTTTCTTTGATTTGAAAAGAAGGTGAGAGCCTTAACCCTCTGGTCTGCGGGTAAACCATTCAAAGATAGAAAGCAAGTGTCCTGCCTGAGGAGCAGTTTATGAAACAGAAATCCCGAGTAAACAGGCTTGAAGCTGGTGATCAAAACACTAGCTATTTTCACAGAGTTGTCAAAGCCAAAGCTGCTAAGAGCAGAATTCTATCTATCACCTCTGCTACAGGAGATTGAGGAACCTGCTTTGATTAAAAAGGAATTCTTGCTTGCAGCATTTCAAGAATTTCCTTGGAACTGCAGATAGCAATGGTTGAGGTGGTGACACTGAAGAGATCAGATCATTGCTAAGCCATTTTCTCACTGATGAGCAAGGATCTGCACTGCTGGCTCTTATGACGGCTGATGATGTTAAGAAGACAATCTTTCTAAAGGCAAAGCAAATAAGGCACAAGGTATTTATATTTACTGCTGAATTCTTTCAATCCAGCTGGAGCATTGTGGGGAAAATAGTTACCAAAGCTATCCTTGAATTCTTCTCTTCCTTCAAGCCCACAGCCAGCCGATTATCTTCAATGTGAATGTGCCATTTTCTCGGGAAAATTTGAAGCAATCACTTTTCCCTCTTTAGTGACAGTTCAATCCTGCCAGTTGAGCGTTTTCTCGGTCTTTTTGGATTGGATTAAAGTTCATTTTAGCCCTACCTAAACTGGCATAAAAATGTGACAGTTGATCATTTTCCCCGTCTTTTTGGCATAATATAAACGACAAAGTAGGATCAGAAGGCTTACGCACCCTGGGTATACGACGATATGAGTTCGCTTCGCACCTTGACCAGCTTTCAGGAAAGATCCGATGCAGCTATCGAGAGATATAAGCTTGCCAGCCCGGAGTGGAGGGAAAGAGTAGCTCCTTGCCAGCAGCTGAAAATTCTACAGTGGTTCAGTCTGATTCGTTCATCCGGAAGAAAGGATATGAGGAGCGAAGCAGCTTCCTAATCACGAAGCTAAGGCCTCAGGAAGAGGGGCGTAGCGAAACAAATCCTTTAACAGCAGCAAAGACTTCGGATGGGAAACCTTATCTTAATAGGAAGTGGCCAAGAATCATCGCTCCAAGAGAAATGCCCAATCAATTGAATTCATACCAGGGAATCTCCTCCTTATTCCTTATGCAGTGCCCTAGATTTAGCTGTTGTCAGAATTAGAAGCTCACACCGGGAAATTTATTTCTTTATAGAACCAGGTGAAAGGCGATCGGCCAGCGAGGAATTAGCCATAGAGAAGGGAAAGCTCCCAACCCAAGTGCAAGTGCCATCCTCAAATTTAGCTGTTGGAGGGATATCCTCTGCTATTGACGATGCAGTTATTGGACTAGCTTGGCTCGGCTGGTCTCACTTGAACTCAGGGTTGGAGGAAGAAGGGCTACTATAGACTAGAGGGGAGGCCTTCTCATACCCAGTTAACTGATTTTAGGGAAAGTACCGGAGCGGAGAAAGCGATCTTACTTATGAATGAAGCAGGGGGAAGAGACTGACTATCTTGCCGCTGCTAGTCTATTTTGGGAGAGTTGTTTGTTTACTGAATGCCATGCTGCTGGTACTGGTATTAGTACTAGAGCAGGTATTCGTACTCTTTGACTTACTGACTTTAGGCACTGAATGACATAGAAATCCCGTTCGTTCACCCTCAGACTTGAAAACAAACTACTAAGCTTTTTGCCTTGCGACTTGCCTCTCTCACTCAAGATAAGGTCAGGTGATCCCTTTCTGTCTCCTTCTCAGTTAGGTCCAAAAAGTCCCTTTCTCCGATCAATAAGCCCCCCCTTTCTTTGTCTTTCATCCTCCCTGAACTGAATAAGTAAGGCCCCGTTTTTTATAATAAAAAAAAGAAAGGGCGAAGCGCCCATTTGAAGTGGCGAAGGCCTGCCTATGATATAGTAAGAAAGAAAGTACGTTAAGGTTACGAAGTAAGGTCAGCTGGTTAAGGAAAGCTCAGGTTATGAAATAGCTTAGCCATTAATTAAGTAGTAGTGAGGCGTCGGTACGGAGCCTTCCACTGTGGACCGATACTACGCAAAGGTAGAACACCATAGAAACTTCGCTGACTTTATAATAAACAACCTTGATTTCGCTACGCTCAATAAGAACCCGGAATAGCGGAAATCGGTTCGTGTTCCGCTTCCAAACAAAGTCAGTCGTCTTTGCCCAAGTGTGAACTGCGGACGACTCTCCAGTGGTTCCATTCCTTCTTACTTTATTTACTTCTGGGTCAACCCAACCCGAATGGGAAGAAGAGGGTCAGCCAAACAGCGGTCCACTTTGTACATTTGCTGAGGCAGACCAATCGGGCATTTTAGAAAAGGGAAGGGAACTTTTATCACCGAAGAAGGAGGCTGTAGAAATGAAGGAGGCGGGAAGCTACCGCTTCTAGAATGCAAGCTTATCCTTGACTTTTTTTAGAGCGTACCGCTATTGAAAAAAAGGTTTATGGATGGAGTGACAAATGATTACGGTTGCGGAAACCGGAGAAAGTCGGGAACCGTCGGTTACCTTTTGAATCAAAGTAGCGCCGAGTACTTCGACTACAGGGGGGAGGGAAGCTTCGTAGACAGCTTCGCGTCCTCGCCGCTTCTTTCTGGCGACTAGCTTTTCAAGTGGGTGGCTTGGTAAGCAAGCTACCTTCAGCATCGGTAAAATCCCTATCAATAATAGGCCGGAATGGTGGGGAAGGAGGCCCCCCCCTACTTCAATGGAAAGGGGGGAATCGCCGTTTCACAGCCGCTCCTCTACAACTAACTACCTTTCGCCCAACATGATCACGAACGAAGACAGAGAATTGCGTAGATAGAAGGACGAAACCAACCCACTTGTCCTGATCGGAACGATTGAAGAAAGAAAGAGAATGGTGGCCCCTTTCGCCCAGGGGGCATCGCCGGAGAACTATGTCGGGGACAGGGGGTGAGAACCTTCCGTTGGTTACGCCCTTTAAGTTAAGTGTTGGTTCTTTCTTAGATATGGAGATAGATCCAGATAGATATATTGATAAATTGATATGATATTATTGATCTGGTTTCAAGATCTATGAACAAGAGAGATCCCTAAAGATCCATTTGATAAAAGAAAGAGATGAATAGATAGGGCGGAGCCGGCTGAAGGAAGGGCGCTTACGCGCCCCTGCAATCTTTCTAAAGCAAGAAAGAAGCGAGAAAGTTTACTTTGAGAAAGAAGCTCCTTAGCACAAGCACTAAGTAAGAAACCTACCTTTTGACAACCTTACTAATAGAAAGGGGAAAGCTCAAGCATGCGAAGAAAGCTCTTCGAGCTTCCCTTATATATATTATAGAAAGGTTTGTAGAAAGGGGCTTCTTTTAATATCCCAACCATCGATAAAGTAGGGGCTTCAAAGCTAGCTTGTAGTTTAGGGGTGCGCAGGGAACCCTATACAAGAGGCTAGCGTGCAATGGCTTTCTCTGATGGCTGGCTTCACTTCAAAAAGCGGAGCTTGCTGTCTACTAAACGAGCCTTCACTGCCCGCCCGGCCCCTATCTTTTTTCTTCAGTCAAGTGAAGTCAAATCAATGAAGTGAACAGCCCAACCTCTTTGTTTGAAGCTTTGCTTCCCCTAATTCCAAAAAACAAGAAATAGACTTGCTACTACTATAGTTATAGTATAGGAAAAAGCTTCTCTTTGATAGCGGGGGTTCAGGTTCAGAAAGAATCTGATCGTAGATAGAGACTAAAACCTGTGCGGGGGTAGGGGCGGATGTAGCCAAGTGGATCAAGGCAGTGGATTGTGAATCCACCACGCGCGGGTTCAATCCCCGTCGTTCGCCCATCAATAAATGGACCATTTGTTACGGAGACACAAGACAAACCTAGAATACTTTTTTTCTTTTTGTCATCTCGAGGCTTTCAAACGTATCCAAGCAATTGGTACCCGATTGAAACATAGAAACCATAGATTCGCGTCGCCTACTTGCTGAAAGCACAAATGGAATGGCTTATCATTCATTGTATGAAGTTTTTAAGACCTCACTAATCAGCCTTAGACTTTTTTTTTAGTTCATAATGAATGAAATGAACCCCCGGATGAAAAGACATTATCCCCTCCCTATTACTAAACCATGGGGAGCCCCGACTAGTTTACCGGGCTAATTTTGTTGTCGTGACGATACCTTTCTTAGTGGAAGATCGGAAAAGACTTCTCTTCATCACGAGACTGATCGGATCCGCCGTAGACACCCGAGAGACCTCCACAAGGCAGGCTAAAAGAGTTAGAGGAGCAGTTACGCTTTCTCTTCCCTTGAACTTTTTTAACCTGGTTGGTATTCCCGCAAAAAACGAATTGAACCGGGTCTGGCTGAGCCCTTCTGTCCATCCATACAAAGAACTTATTCTTGTGCAAAGCGGTGTCGACTCTTTAACGACATCGTCCGCAAATCGAGATCTATTGGAGAGAGTCATCGAATCGTCCTTGATTCCTCGATTTAATTTCGCTAATCGTTTGGTTTGGTAAAGGCTAGGAAAAGGTAAGCCCGTCATTAAATTCCTTGTCAGGAAGGGTTAGCCCCAAGCCTTCTCTTCTCTTCCTGGGATAAGGGAATTCAGCCGGCTGTTATTGCTTGAGTTGAATCAGTTTTGGAAGGTGGTAACTTATATAATAATATATATATAATCTAAATGGCTGCTTTTAGCTTTGAAGCCAAGGAAGGAAGTAAAATTGGATGAACATCTTTCAATGGTTCGGGCTTCAGAGACTCTCTTTCTAATAGATTCAAAAGTAAAGTTTAAGTCTGCATTTCTTTTTCCTACTGGATTTCAAATGTCCAGTTATTATTTTGACCTGAACTTCGGAGGCGATGGATAAAATCAAAGTATTGTTGACTCAAAACTATGAATGCTACCTTAAGGGATAGAAGTTTCTCGAGCTACCGAGTTTACGAGGTGAAGGAGCGATAACCGCAACCAAGAGTCGCTTGTCGAAAGCTTGATTGACCAGAGAGAGTTTCCAGCGACGATAGCCGATTCTTTCTTGCGGGGAACGCTTTCGTAACCTATTTTAATTTCCTTGGCTTCAGGCTAGTCAACTCATCTTATGCGCTTTTTAAGAAATCCAGTTCAAGTACTCAAAAGTAAAAGAAAGAGAAGGATCTAGTGACGTAAACCACATGATGCCAGTGGCGATGAACACATCCAGCCGAAGCCAATAGCAATCAGCACTCCGGTCATGGTCTGAGAGGAAATGGTAAAAATGGTTCCGGAGAGGGAAAGTACCACTTAAGAAGTCCCCAATCGTTATTTTTTTTCATGGATGGAAAGCCTTCGTTATATGAAATGACACTGCCAGTAGTCAGCTTTCAAGTGACCTGTAGGGCTCCTGCCACAAGGATGGGATGGCTGGCTAAGCTTGCTCCAGGACAGGAGTGGTTGGTTGAAGAGAGGTACAACCTCTGTTCCATTATTTTATTCCCCCTTATCTATCATAGTAAGACTGGAGGCCGAGAGAAAAGGATAGCCAAAAAAGACCCATAGATAGGGGGTTCTTATCAGAAAGAGAAAAAGGAATACGAATTCGATCCGTAACGTAAATAGGAAACGAATCTAGCACTACAACTAGAAGAAAGAAAAACTAGAGTCGCCGGAATCCTAATGGATTGTCCATAAGCTCTCCTCGCTACTGTAAAAATTGCAAATTTCTTTTTATACACTGGCGCAGATGATTGCCCCTAAGGCACCGATGGACCAACGCCTTCGTCTATAACCCGAATTTAATTTATAGTAGTAGTGCCAGATCAGGCAGAGAGCGCTTTCAAGGAACGAAGTAATTTTAGTACTCTAGTAGGTAGAGGTAAACTTCGTTCTAAAGAGGTATCCGACTCAACACAATCAGTCACTTAATAGGGCTTGGCTTCTCACATTCATTGGTCCGCGGCAAAGAAAGAGCAAACCAGGCAGAAACTGGATATGCTATTAAACACGGGGGACCTCCCGGGCTTTCTATTCCTATTCCATAATAAGCCGCCCTACCTACTTACTAGTATAGTACTAGGATCAGGCTTCGTGTTCGTGTTCCAGAATGGGCAGCTAAAGCCTTTTATTTGCCTTTCATGACGATGAATGAATAGTCTTCTCCCTCTGATCATGATCATGGCTTGCTTACCGGGACTTCACTTTTCCCTTGGTTGGATGGAAGTAGCCTCGTCTCGTGGCGCCGGTATCGACCATCGCACGAGCAGAGTGGCCATTTCATTCAGCACTATCTCAACATACATAAGCCCAGCAGACGTAGGCTTCTAATGGGTGATCGCATTCCGCAACTGTAACGGATTCACCCTAGGGGTTCTTCCCTCTTTCTTGTCCTCGGCAACCAGCAAGTTTCTCCTTCATCGGACAATCTCGTGCCTGAGGAGGACTCTTACAAATGAAAGAGCCAGAGTCCGCCTTAGAAGGCCTTCTTTGCTGTCCATCTGTGTGAGAGGCATTCTTCAACTTCTGGCCCCCTATTTATTATTGTTAATTTCAACCCCTCTGTTGTGCACTAAGAACTTTAGGAAGTTTCCTGCTGTTACGTCAAATGCACATTTATTTTTACGGGTTCATCTTCAAGCCGTGTTCTCGCGCTCAAACACTGTCTTGAGATCAGACAAATAACCCGAAGGAAAGACTTCACAACTACATCCATCGTCAATATACACCACCTCTACGATGTTGACAATAAACTAATGGAAGATGAGGTTCATTGCTCGCTGGTAGGTAACTATAGCGTTCTTCAGACCGAAGGGCATCACCTGCCAGCAGAATAGTCCGTCCGTCCAACAGCAAGCACCCGGACAACGGAACGCTGTTTTTGCCTCGTCCTCTTTGGAGATGAAAAGAAGGTTATACCCTAAGTGACCGTCCATGAATGAAAGAATGGATTGCCCAGAAGCTCTGTCCACTAACAGATCAGCGATTGG